CTTTATTTCTAATTTATATTTTATTTTCTTATCTCAGAAAGATTTAAATTTTTTATAAGTTCATTGAATAACTTCTATTTAATCAAAAAAAATGAGATTCCCCCCTTTTTTTGTTTGTCCACTACTTTATTTTTATTGTACGTAATAAATAAAAAAGGAAGTTCTGATACATCTGAAAACCGACACCAAGACTAGGAATTTTTGACGAACAGGATAAAAAATCATTACTCTTTCGACACAAGAAGGGGAATTTTCTCCACCCCTATTCTTGTGTCGAAGAATAGGAATACAAATAATCCCTCCTAGAATTATTTGTTGCCCGCATTTATAGTTCCGCGCTTACTTATGCGACTATCTATCCCAATCTTATTCTATTTCAAATAGAATAAGATTTATAATTGAAATCCGGCATATAGTATAGTAACATAGTTGTACGAATTCAATTTGGCTAAAAAAAACAAAGAAAGCAGTGGTAAAGTCAAATAAAAAAGTCTTCTTCAAAAAAGATCTACCTATATATGATATGACTAGGAATGCGGTACAAGAGATTCCCCCAAGCTCGTAGAAAAATAGTATAAACAAGTAAATAAAAGGTTTTTCAGAATTTCATTTTTTTTTGATGATACATAATCGACAACAATAATTTGTTTCTTTTTACAAACTTGATGTCGATAAATCGGCGAGTCTAGAAATTAATTTCGGCCAATTGAACCTTCTCGAACTGTTTCTTTTTAAGAACCAAAAAGATTTGTGCCAAAATAACAGATGCCAAGAAGAATAAAAGACCTTGGACACGTAATGGGTCTTGAAGTACTATTTCTGCATCTCCCTGACCAAATCCACCCACATTAGGATTACTCGTTAATGGTTGATCAAATCTGATGGATTCACCTTCTGAAACAAGAAGTTCTGGTCCAGGAGGGATAATATCAACCACTTGACCTCCATCCGACGGATCTGTTATGGTTATTTCGTACCCCCCCTTTTCTTTTCGTATGATTTTACTTACTATACCCGCTCCTGTAGCATTATAAACTGTATTGTTACTCTTGCTTCCGTCGGGATAAATCTGACCCCTTCCCCTATTTCCCCCTACGTACATAGGATATTTTAAGAAGTGAACATCCTTCTTAGTAGCGGGGTCGGGGGAAAGGATAGGAAAGGTGATTTCGCTATATTTCTGACCAGGGACAGGCCCTATCACAAGAATATTTTTTTGATTAGGGCGGTAGCTCTGAAAAGACAAATTGCCTATCTTTTCTTTCATATTGGGAGAAATACGATCGGAAGAAGCTAATTCAAACCCCTCCGGTAAAATAAGAACAGCCCCTACATTCAAACCCCCTTTCTTACCATTAGCAAGAACTTGTTTCACTTGCTTATCATAAGGAATTCGAACAACTGCTTCAAATACAGTATCAGGAAGTACCGCTTGTGGAACCTCAATATCCACGGGCTTATTAGCTAAATGGCAATTGGCACATACAATACGCCCAGTCGCTTCTCGTGGATTTTCATAACCCTGCTGCGCAAAAATGGGATATGCACTTGAAATGGATGTTCGAGTCATGATATATATCATGAGCGATACGGAAATAGATCGAGTAATCTGTTCCTTTATCCGAGAAAAAGTATTTCTAGTTTGCATGGTCTAATCATTGATCCGAAAATTTCTACAATAAATTGGGTAGGTCGCTCGTATAGTTCCCTTTCCACGATTCTGCTATTTACTGGAATCATTTTACTGGAATGTTATAGGATGAAAATCCCCCGGGTAGAAAGCTTATGTAGAACTACACATTAAGAAACATTCTAATTTGATTAGATTAATATCGGTGGATCATTTATTAATCATTCATTGAATGATAAATAACTACAAGTGACGGAGATACACGATTTAAATAACGGAAAATCCAATATTTTAAAATAGTATCGAGAATAACTGGAAAAGTGGAAACAAGACCAGATATGATTTGATCATTATGAACAAATCCAAAATCCTTGTAGACAGAACCAATCATTAGTTCCCAACCGTGGGGTGAATGAAATCCGATACATAAATCCGTTAATAAAAGAATCGAAAAAGCTTTTACTGTATCGCTTACGTTATATAGGAATTCCTGAGCCCAAGAGTTAAGAATAACAAGTTCTTCATTACCTAAAATAGAATAACCGCTTAGAATAGCAAAACATATTATATTTGTCGAGAAGTGCAAAATCATATGGATACGATCCTCATTGTGTATCTTGATTAATTGGATCGTTTCTTTGTGGATTCCTATAGGAAGCTTTTGTAGATGTATTTCCGAGTATTCCTTGATCAGTTCGTCCAAGAAGAGGATTTCCTCTAATTCTATGAACTTTTCTAAAATACTTTTTTCTTGAATATCATTCAAAAAGATTTCGGATTGATCAGTATTCGACCAATTAGTAACCCAAGATTCCATACTTTTAGTAAATGATGAGAGAGAAATCCAACAGGACAAAAACACTATAGATGCAAGATACAAAAGAGGAATTAATGCTTTCTTTTTTGCCATTTTTCGTCTGTGAATTATTAATTAACCCACTTCATTCGTCGACTCTATGTGATCGAATATTTCTTTTACCCATGAGTTCTAGACAAGGTATCAAACCTATGAATCTATTTTATTTGTGATTTTGTGTGAATCTAGAACGAATACAAAAATAGACTACGACTCCGCTTCGAATTCGAATCAAGAAATAATCAAAAATATTGTTTCCAGATCTCTCAATTCATCAAATTTCTTAAAGTGTCTCCTTTCGGTCATTCATCGAAAGGAGACACTTTAAGAAATGAATATTATTGATATTTTGAGACGAAAGAATTCCTTTTCTATAAAAATATAGAATATTTTGAAAAAATTCCAATGATTACCCATATCCAAGAATAGAATAATTGAGAGAAAGATATTGTGATGATAAAAAAAATGAGTGGTAAAACAAGACAGAAATGGACCAGTTATCATTATTAAGAAAACCCTTTATTGGTTAGTATTAGTAATGGAACACAAAAGAAAGGATAAATTAAAGGGTCGATTGACAGAAATAATTTACACGATAGGATTTATCTGCATCTAAAGTATCAATTCCAACAAATATTGAAAAAAGATGAATTGATTTCTTTCGAAATCATTTGATATATCCGATGAATTGAATCTAGTAGTTGAATTTGTTACTTGTTTGAATTGAGTTGCATGGATTTTGATACGCATAAAAAACCACAAAGGAGGGGGTTTTGTTTTAGGGTTGTTCTATATATATCGGATTTGGCTCGACTGAACGTTTTGACGAAACTTCAGTTAAATTATGTTATAGAAAAAACAGGAATTTTTTCCCTCCTGCTGAGAAAGCATTCATTCTTCAGCCCATTTCCTTTTATCAAAAGACTTCAATTGGTACGCGCAAAAAATAGGCCAATTCGGCGGCTTTTTGTTCAATTTCTCGTGAAGTCAAATTCTCATCAGTACGGGTCAACGGAATAGCCCCCCGGCCTCTGATGTCCATATAAAGGATACGACGAGCATAAATACCCTCTTTAACTTCTATTCTAATGGACTGAATATCTTTTATACGGAATCGGAGGAATATGCGACGATTTTTTCCAGGAAATCCCCAACGAAAAATACAAACTATTCCCTCCTTTCTATCGAATCGATCATAACCACTACCTACATTCCAGGAAATTGTGCACCACAAATAGGAACTAATAAAGAAACCAGCGATCCCGTAGAAAGACATCACGAGCCCTTGTGGAAAAAAAACAATTTGCTGAGCCGGAACAAAAGATATCAAATTTCTACCAAGATAACTGGAAGTTCCAACCAACAAGAATCCTAATGAACCTAAAAAAACGATAAGGGCCCAGCAAAAATTACTTAGTTTTCGAGACCCCGTTATAAGTTCTATCCATATATGTTCTGATCGCCAACTCATACTTCATCCGATTTAATTTTATTGGAATTGAGAGAATACCCCAAATTATTTTGACTTTACTTTTTTTTGTTTCCGAAGGAACTCTCATCAAACTAGCACTAGTTTGATGTGAACTAGTGCTAGTTGATGTGAACCCTTAGGAGTAATTTATCAAATTGGTTAGATCTAAACTAATAACATACCCTTCCTTAAATCCCAAATATACATATTACAGATGGATCCACCAACTTTAGGTATCCAACGATCCTGCTCTATTTGAAACTAGCCGGAATTTATTTACCCATAGATCATTTTCTGCAGGCATAATATCTTTTTCCTTTATAAATCATATGTCATACCATATTTACATTTCCCGAAAGAAATAAATATCTGTGTTATGCTAGCAAGTAGAAGTTCAAAAAAAAATGGATGAGATTGGGTCCCCTCAGATCTAAACAATCTTGTTTTTTTGAACATAAAGAAATAAAGAAGCCATTGCAATTGCCGGAAATACTAGGCCTACTAAAGGCACAAAAATAGAGGGAAAAGTGAAAGTTGTCATAAAATGGGGTACCTCGATTTACTATTTGCACCTGTTATTATTTTTTTATATCATATTTTACAATAATTATAATTCAAAATTGTAATTATTATGAATTGGTCTTTATTATTAAATTCAATTTCTTAAGAAATTGAATTTGAAAATTCTTATAAGAAGTAATAAATATCTATATATCTAAGTGAGTATATAGACTAATAAATGGACTTATTCATCTTTCTACACAAAAGATACCTATGATAATCAACTTTATTATATTAATTCTATTTTTTTCTTAATTTCTTTGTGTTTTGTTCTTGTCTTATAATTTGAAAGGGTTTCTTACAAATTATCGAAAGATTTGCTAGAATGCGACACAACCTGGATTTTTAGTGAAAATTATATTTTCGGGCGATGCAGAAAGATAAAAAACTATATATCTATCTTTTCTATATTTGATTATCTACGTAAGGCGAAATTCGTTTTATTTGCCTAATGTCACGAAAGGAAGAACTCACGCTTTTAT